TCCTGGGTCGATGCCCGAGCGGTTAATGGGGACGGACTGTAAATTCGTTGGCAATATGTCTACGCTGGTTCAAATCCAGCTCGGCCCAATAATTCGCCAATCCACCATGGGCCCCAATACGAAGATAAAAAAGAATAAAATCTTCTGCTAGATCCCTTATTTAAATTTAAATGGGATTGTAGTTCAATTGGTCAGAGCACCGCCCTGTCAAGGCGGAAGCTGCGGGTTCGAGCCCCGCCAGTCCCGACGGATCCAATAAATGTATAAATTCATTTTTCCCTTTCTATGAACTAGTAAAGGGTGTCGGGGGACATACTCTCATTTCCAAAGCAAAGGGGAGTCCTTCTTTTTTCTTTCTTTACTATTACTATTTTGACTATTTTTTTTGACTATTTTTCCGTTTCGCTTTTATTGTTTCTTTAGGTTTGTAACTAGGTGATTAATCGAAGTGGAGGGGCAATTTGATGATCCTTCAGCAAATGATTGTCCAAGGAAGACGCAAGGTAGGTTATAGAAAAAAATAAAGAAACCAATGCTAAATAAAGAAATTTTTGATTGATTGGGTTAGGAATCCAAATTTTGATTCGGTATGGATAAAAGAACTTCCTATGTTATACTAATCAAGTCTCAACGACGAATTGATTTGATAGATCAGATATTGTTATTCATGATATTTATCCCATTCAATATCATCGAGGGGCAAACGAAAGATTTATCATATCTAGGGGATTAAATCCCGAGTTATTGCGAAGTAAAAAAACCAATGAGATTATGGAAGTAAATATTCTTGCATTTATTGCTACTGCACTATTCATTCTAGTTCCTACCGCCTTTCTACTTATCATTTACGTAAAAACAGTCAGTCAAAATGATTAATTCAATTGGATTTTCAAATTAATGTGAATCAAACTTTTCCTCTGAGTTCTGATCAAAAATTGACGAAGTCCAATGAAAAGGATTCGAATTTCACGTCTTCACTTAAATAAAATGAGCGGACTAGAATCGGAAGTATTCTAAGAGATAGATGGGATAGTAAGAAAGAAATAGATGAATCCTTCTATCATCCCATCTATCTCTTAGCCTATAAACTTAGTCTCTAAAGTTGTAATCTAGAATAAAGATAAAGGTTTAAGTTTCGATAGATCAATCTACAATATTCTCTTCATAGACGTAATTCCATATATTGTATGGAATTGATAGAACACCCAATTTGCTACATCTATTTGTTCCGATCAATCGGAACAAATTCTTATCTTAGGATTTGAATTCCTTTCAATAAGGAAGAGGAAACCTCACAGATTTTTAACACCCAAACCATAAAGCATAAATCGTCTTTCGCAAATTACGCTAAATGCCCAATAGGTGTATATGTGTAGATTCGTCCGAGGCAAGATCTTATTATTGAATAGTCTCTTGTTTAGACAACCACTATCTCTATATCATTTCTCATAGAAAGTGCGTATACACTTACCAAAACGAGTTCTTCTTTGAACAGTAAAGAAGGAAAGAAATCAAAAAAGGTCCGGTTTTCCTCACTATTCACCTATATTGATTATTGATAAAGATAGTAAGAACCGATTGAAATAGAAAATTTCTTCCAACCATCTGAATCCCTTTCTTTTCGAAATACAAAGATGGGAATCGCTGAAATATCTCTTTTATTGAAAAGAGTATGATTCATATCATTCATATCATAGATTATTCCATTGGATTCCAATGAGATTCGAAATTCAGAGATTTTTTGAATAATTCAAAACGCGTTGCAGAACGATCTATAAAAGAATTGCTACGGTTTGATTCTTCAACTCAGTTAGTAGTCCTTCTAGAGTCCACTTCTTCCCCACACTACGAGTGAAAGGGAAAATGTAAAGACTACCATTAAAGCAGCCCAAGCGAGACTTACTATATCCATGTGAATTATGTCCCCTACCTCTATCTCTATAAAAAAGAAGGAATTATTCCATTATTCCTCATTTATAATATAATAATGGAACCAATGGTGCATAGTCAAAAAGGGATTCTGACCGAACACTATTGAGAAAGCAATCCAAAAATATGATTTAGAATTGGGAAAGATTAAACACAAGTAAAATACGCAGTAACACCCCAAGGGGGGATGAGAACATGTAGGAATAAAAAGAAGAAGATCCATTTTTTTTGTTTTGTTGACCTTCGTAATTCAACACAGAAGGGGGAGAAATCACTAAAAAGGGGAAATCACTATCTAATACAGACCAGACCACTATTTCTCCATTTGATCTAATCCATACCCTCTTTCCCGATTACCCCTGTGAAACAGGGGGATCGGCTAGGGCTTGCTGAAAAGAGAGTCTTTCTTTTTGCCCTTTTTCGAAAATTCTAAAAAAAAGAAAAAATCCATCCAATCTAATACAGATTGTATACCTGAACACTCAGAGATTCTTCTGAGTCCGTAGTATAGAAAGCAACCTCTGGTCCTTTCCAAAACTATTCATTGAATTTTCTATCAGGCTCTACAATC